AAGGTGAATGGGGCTCCCAGGCCGGAACGTCTGGCAGAATGCTGGGCCTCCTGCGCCAGAAGCGACACCCGAAGGGAAAGCTTCTGGCGGTTCTCTTCTAGAACTAGATAATAGGCATTAGGCATTCTGAGCTGGAAGGGGGCAAGCAAATGAAGGGAGGCATTACGGGCCGACTACAAGAAACAAAGCTTCTACGACTCGACAAGTCGCTTATAGAATGCCGACTACTAAGTGAAGACTTTCCACTTCATTTAATAAGGGAAGGAAGGGGGGAGGGAAGCTTAGCGAGCTTTAGTTGGCCGACCACTACATAAGCCGCTGGCGGAGAAAGCTCGAAGAGCTTCCCTTCATTCGTTGCTAAGCCAAGGTCCCAGGTCTCCGAGTCAGCCCGCGCTTTTTCGAAGAATCCTGCACCCATGGGCATACGGCCTGGCAGGCCTTCCCTTTCCGCCGGAGCTTCATGGGCGTTGCCCCGTTCCCCAATCAGATGTTTGGATGTGAGCTATACTCCGCGAGGAGCCAAACGGGCGTATGGCCTTGCCTTGCCATTTGACCTCTCTTCCCGTGTGACTAGGAATGCTCAGTGACAACCTCTCAATTGTCACCGCCCGGCCTCTCTTGCTACCGCGGTAGCACCTAGTGTGGTCAGCACCAATCGTGTTCGGGCAACGAAGCTTACACTCATTCACATTGGTTCATCCTGCTATGCCCCGGGCCTTTTGCTCTTCTAACGTAAAAGGTGGCCGGCCATTCGTCAAGGCCCAGGAATCCGCTGGACATCTCAGCGGCGGGATTGGATACCCGCATCCGATCGAAGTTCCATTTGAGTGCCCCCCTAACATAAAGGAGAGCTGTTTCTAGGTGGGTCGCTTCGCGCAAGACATTGCTTAAGACCAACGGGTCACACGACAGGTGCACGATCGACTTTGCACGCTCCATCCTTCGGCCCTTCGCCTATCGGATTGGCAGGCAAGCTACCTTGATCCGTCTTCGGCTTTGATTTGTTATGCTCAGCAGCTCCAACAAGCCCTAAAGTCTCTTCCCGCTTAAAACTCTGCCAAGAAAGCGCTGCTTTACGTTTGATCCTATGTGCCCAGAGAATGCTAGGCGTTCCCCACTTTCGGACCTCGAAAAGAGAGAACGTGTTTTTTTCTCTGAGTTTCTCTCTCATTCGCGGAGCGAAGAAAGCGGGCTTTGCCCCAGCTACCCCTATCCTTGGGAAAGGAAAAGAGCTACCGAAGGAAAGGGATGCAGTTTCTCCCTTGGCCTTTGGAAAGGAGAAGGCAGAGAAGAAGACGTCCTTCGCGCAAGTTTTTTTGCTTCCTGCGCCCTTACTAGTAAAGGGGCTATTCGACCAAGGAGGCATTATGGTAGGAAGGCCGACCACTACATAAGCCGCCATCGGTCCAGGAGAGAAGCAAGCTACCTTTCTTTGATCCACCTTCCCGGGCAGGGAAGAGAACGAAAATAGGCCGCGGATGGTGGTCGTGGTAGGTTCGAGGATCTTACGCGGCGGAGCGAACTCTTCACTCGTCTTGCATTTCCTCAGCCGGCGTAGCTGCACCCCCTCGATCCATCGTACTGGAGCGATCCGAGAAGAACGATTAGGGTCATATTCTATCCTTTCTACAATGCCCATAGACGAAGTGCTTCGTTTCAGATCAAGTCTTCGCTGCAATCGCTTCGATCCACCCCCTCGGTGAAAAACCGTAATACGCCCTGAGGAATTCCTACCAGCAGACTTCCCTGTACTCAAAGTGAATTGTCTAAGTGCTCTCCCCTCTTGCCTTTGTCTCATTGTCTATCTCGTAATCATTCGATTCCATTCCGTCCGAATTCGCTCCTACTCCTACTCCTGCATCGTCGTTGGTCCTTATGACTACACTTATCGATGACTGCCCGCTGATGGCTCAATCATCTACTTACGTAATTTCCAAATCTACTTTGTTAGCAGACAATCTTGGGAACTACTATTGACACAAAATAGTCTGATTTAGGATAGCTCAAAAGAACAAACATTTTCTATTTTAAAATATAGACTATCTTAGGACACACTAACTATATATATGTTCAGACGGACAGGTGTAACTATCTATCCCTAATGAGGATAGCTAAACGATCGTTGAAAGGCTTAAGAGAAGCCATGAGGTAATATTTAAGACCTACCACCTAAACCAGACATTTAGATACTAGCTCTCAAACAAGAAGCTGTGAGTCCTTACTCAACTCCCAGTGCATTAAGGAAAGGAAGCTACAAACTAAAAGAAGGAGATAGATTCTAGCCTACATTCGACTAGCAGCTAAGATAGGAAAAGTGAGAAGGAACTACCACTCATTAGTACAAGCCTAACAAGAAAAGATATTCTTATACTACGCTCGTCGACTAGCTACCATATTAGATTACTCGATTACAGGAACAACCTGCTTGATCGATAGAATTCGTGCTAATCTAGCCTATCTTCAAACCTACAGGAGAAGAGAGCTACAATCCCATCCATTAAAATCCGTCCTAGCTCTCAATCAAGGGAAGAAAGAAGCCACGAACTCCTACTTCCTTAGAGAGCTACCAGTGCCGTTAAGGAAGTTAATGCCAGTCATAACAAGAAGAGAGATTCTTTAACAGCATCTCGTTTAGCCGACAGTCAAGTAAGAAGAGGAAACTCCCATCTAATTAGGTAGTATTTCTTCCATCTTGTTATAACCTTCCATCTAGATAGAGAGGGGGATACCGGACTATCTTAGGATACAAATAATTAAGACACAAGATAGTCCGCTACTCAGATAGTAGAATAGCTTCCTACTCGGATAGGAAAGGTAGAATACTATCTATCTGAAAGAAGAATATCAGGCAAGAGAGGTTGACCATCTTCTTCCTTACTTGGTATCAGAATCAGGGAAGAAGGCTTTCAAGAAGGGATTCGATCCTAAGGCAGGAAAGAGAGGGATAGATAGAAGGAGTTGAGTTATAACCAGATTGGATTGATATTCACATACAGGAGATACCGGTTTCCGTCTATCAATTCTCCGTCTAGAAATAGATAACAGCTCCCATGCTTTCATAGCTTATTCCTACTAGCTAAGAGGGAGCTTCTTATCGAGACTTATTAAAGGCAGTAGTACCAACCCCTCAAAAGGAATGCAAAAAAGAAAGAATAAAAGTACTCCTATCATTGTGTCCCCCTTTAGAGTCAAAAAAGTACTCCTATCATGTTGTCCCCCTTTAGAGTAAAACCGATGTCGTTCTCTAGTTCTTATGCTAGAGGGATTGATCAGTACTTTTATACTGGGTAGTGGCACATTAGGAAATCCCAGGATAGAGAGACTTACCTTCACAACAGGAAAAAGCTCTCTTAAATGCCGTTCTCCAGCTGTATGTCTTCGGCATTGTACCTTAGACCTCTCATAGCTGGAGTTAAGTATAAATGAGACTGATCGTCCTGGGTTGCGACACCAGCTGATTATATAGGGAAGTATCGCTGGGAAAATCCCTAGTTTTACTAAAAACTTTAAGAATAAAGGAACGCCATGAATAATCTGACATTTTGGAAAGACTTATTATCTGAGATAGAGAACCTGCAAATGTTTGCTCTATGTAAGGAGTTCGATGGGCTATCTTTGGATGACAACACAGAAGGTTCTACGAGTACGAGTCAACCTTATTATTATGATGGTTATAGTGGTGGTACCTTTCATCGTTTCTTACGCAGTTGGAAACATTCTCTTTGGAGCCAGTCTATTAATGAAAAACTACGTGCTCCTTTTATAGAGCTCCCTCGCTCTTTTCTGGATTCATCATCATACCAGTCGTATGACATTATTATGGGGTTAGGTTTTCGCTTTCTTCCGGGTCAGTCTGAGTTCTTAAATCAAGAATTGCAGTTACCAGAATCCTTTGATAGGCTGTCTTTTTTAAGTAATTCTCTTGGTTTATCTTATAATAGCCGACCTCTTTCTACCGAATCGATGTTTCCTTTTAGCAGTTCCGGAGCCGGTTTGCGTGGTTTGGTCACAGAAGGGTTTAATAAAATCTTGGTTGAGGTTATTACTCATTATGACGGTAGGTATGGGCGTTTCTTGGTTCTGGTCATGTTGGGCATTGGTTGTACTGTCTGGTACGCGTTTGCGCCTGGCTCTGCCTCACAAGCCCCCGAGGGCAGCTTGTTCGCTCCTTTTGAGTCGTATGAACCTTTTTTTAAAATGGAACATTATGCGCCTGCTGGCTTTCGTAGGATTTCTTTTGTTGAAACAAACGACGTTTCTGCATCGGTGGTGTCTGCCTTGAATAACGAGCTTCCTTTTGCGGAGATAACAATCCCTGCTAGCGGCAATGTGCTTAAGGCAGTAGGTTTAGGTGTGATGGTAGCTTTCTACCTAGCGGTCGGTCTAGTTCCTAACCTTTCAGGTGCTCTTAATGTACAGATATAGGATGATGATTATGATTGGCACACTTTATAGGAGTAGTTTAGTTTATACGAAGACTTCGTCTTTGAAGTTTCTTCCTTCCCCTACAAGTCTTTTTACTAGATCTTTTTGTACTGTAGAATGTTCACTTGTGCAGCTGTCTGCTGATATTGACTTTATCTATCAAGATTTGACGGAGAATCTTCAATTTAGTATGTCTCGCTACCGATTAGCTGTTATTCAACAAAAAGTACTTTCAGGTTTATACGTTCTATCTCCGCTACAAGTTAAGATCATAAAGAAGGTGGATCTAACTCAGTTTTTACATGATACGCTACCTGATTGTCCAGATATCATGCTTGGGACTTTATATGATCCAGATCTTATTTATGTGGTTATGCCTGATAAAGAGGATGTATTGGTCTTCATGGGGTTATCCCTCATGTTATTTCGTCTTTCTCATGGTCGCTTAAAAGAGGGTTACCGATTAGAAAGTCAGCTTTCTTCCTTTTATGACAGTCTGAAACAAATGGGAAAGGTGGATAGAGTGTACAAGCTTGACTTAATGTCATCATTAAGGATTCTTCCAATCAGTCTTATTTTATCTAAGGTGAAGCATTTTGTTGGAGATGGTTCAGTTTATAAACTCATTTCATCTTTACTTTCTCTCCCTATCATTGATAGTGATAGTAATAAGAGGTCTGATATAAGCTTTGGTGGTATTCCACCTGTAGGTGAAATCACGAGGGTCTTATTCAATATAGTCTTAATGGACATCTTCGATCGTGAGTTTCCAAAAAGGTTTCCTGGGATAGCATTTTCTAGATTCATCAATGAAGTTTATATTTCGACTAGAGGAAATGAGAAAATAATCTTCGATGAGAAAGCTGGATATGCACTATTGAAAGAACTCTGTCTCGATGGAAAGATAGAGTCTATTGGACCTGGTGATGAACCACTACTATGTTATTATAAAAATATTCTATATATAGACAAAGAGACAAATAAACTACACGTATGCAATCCTATTCAATATTCTTAGTTTAAGGAGAAAAAGGGGGAAGCCAGTCTACGGGTACGCTATCGAGGAACGATATCCTACCTCAGACATGGTATGGTACGCTGCTCTGACATGGTACGGTATGCTGCTCTAAAGTCTATAAGAGAGACCACAGTGAATTGAGATCTCAAGATTAGCCTTGTTCGCAAGGGGACGAGGTTGATGCCTCTAAAAAGGCATCCACCGAAGCCGAGGGACTCCCGGAGGCACGAGGGCGACCGTAAATGACAGCATCTGTCATTGAAGGCGAGAGCGCAAACACATGAATGAGACCCAAGTCACTTCATGAGTTGGAGCGAACTCCCCCTAAACAAGGCGAATCGTGAGATATCAAGTAACGGAGGGAAAGATTATAGACTTTAAGAACAACAACAAAAGATTTGAATCCTGCTTTCGAGACGGCTGCAACAGAAGGAACTGTCGTCCGACATTCCTCTTTCACAGAAGAAGCTTAACAGAAGGGCTAGCTGTTATGGCTCTTGTTTTGGGATCAACAACTCAAGGGAAGAAAACAAGCTCAAGTCCGTAAGCGGCAAGCGAAGTCAGTTTACTCCTCAATAGACGAAGAAAGAGGGGAAATAGACGAATAAATAGTAGCGAAATGGGGGGCAGATTCAATGAAATCCAGAGTTCCAAGGGCCAACTTTAACTGTTTCAGCCGAAAGAAAAGTTTCATCCCCTGCTCCTGTTCGACAAGCCCTCGCGGCGGGAAGAGAAGCAGGAAAAGTTCCATCTGAAAGGGAGGAAAAAGCATCCTCGAAAGTGGAATCCAAGTTAAAAAGGGTTGGCTTTGCCGGTTAACCCCTTGTTCCTGGCGGAGCTGCTTCTGCTTCTTTAGTTTCAAGGTTTTTGCTTTCTGGCTTTCCGGCTCAAGGGGAGTTTCATGCTAAACACACATCAACTATAGGTTCAGGAACGAAATAGCGAAAGGCTAGCGGTTCAAGCAGCGGGGGAGGTTTCAAGAAAAAAGCCCGTCTTTCCGGGAAGTGACATCCGCTGAGAAGAGGGAGGGAACGAGAAAGTTCCTAGGCGTAGCTAAATAAGAATCTTCCTTTGGAAGCTCAGTGGATTCCCCCGTTCCTGCTCGATAGGGATAGGTTGAATCCTCCAGTGAAGGTTTCGAGGTTTCATCTTTCATGGCTAAGGGCAGTCCCTTCCTGTTGATAAATGGAATTCTAAGGTTCCCCCGGTAAGATCAGTTGAAGCCCGAAGAGGCGCTGAAGCAAGATCCGTTTCAGCCGAAAGAAAAGATTCAGTTCCATCCGAAATGTACGAATAAACATCATCTACGAAAGTATAAGCGCTTTTCTTTCCTTGCGGTTAACCCTTGATTCGAGAGCCGGATCGGAATCCCGGATAGAGAGAAAGAAGCGAAGCTCAGTTTCTTCCTTCTTGAGAGGACTGACTCTAAAAGGGCTGACCCAATTCAATCCAAAGTTGAGAGGACACGCCTTAAATAAAAGAAAGTAGATCTGGTAAACGAACCAGACTTAGAGGTTGAATCCCCTGCCCTCTTTCTATAAGGGGAAGTTCCATCCGAAATAGAAAAAAGATCCACTTCCGCCGTACCAGTCCTCTTTCCCGGTTAAGTGGGATCTTCAACATAAGTGTTTAATCAGAAATATACGAAAAAAGACCGACTTCAGCAAGAAGAGAAAGAACCGCTTTAAGGGCTGCTGCTCTTGCCCCCGCTGGCCCTGCTGTAGTAGCTTCCGCTTTAAACCCCCTATTTAGGAGAAAGTTCAAGTTCCGAGGTTGAGGAAAAAAGGACTTGCTTTCCGGCCTTTGCTTTGGCCTTTCCCGGGTAACCACCGATTCCTGCTTCCTTTGGCCTTGCCTTCCCGGCGTCGATTCCTGCATTAAAAACCCTTGAATCCTGCTCTGCTTGAGAGAATCGGCTGCAACTGCAAGAACTAGCGGAGTTGAGTTCGTGGTTCCAGTTCCAGTGGATTCATCCCCTCACTCTTTTGGCTTCCAGGCGAATTGGTCTAAGGACCGATTCCACTACTAAGAGAGATAGGGGAAGCCTCTTCGATCTCTTTCGCCCGAAACGGAAGGGTCATCCGAAACCAATAAAAAAAGTGTTGGCTTGGCTACCTTTGCTGTCTCAACTGAGTCTACCTTTGCTGTCGGAGCGAAAGTAAGTTAAGTTTCATCCGCTGACTCTCTTTCCGTGGAAAGTGAGAGTTTTGAAGTTGAATTAGCTCTTTCATACGCTCTTTCTTCCGCTGAGAAGCTAAGGGGAACTTTTAAGAGTAAGGAAATCCGAGAGTAAGCGAGACAGACAGCGATAACGAGAAGAGACGAGAACAGAAAGGACTTGCCCGCAGCTCAGCTCAATAAGTCAGTTTTTTTCCGGATTGAGTGGCGAAGTTGGCTTTCAGTCCATGGAATTCCTCTTTTTACGTTGGATCCTCCAGTTTAAGAGTTTCGGCTGCAGATGGAGTGAAATCTGACAAAGGCGAGCAAAGAAGAAATGGCTTCGGAGGCTTTGACTCTATCCACTTCCGCTAGCTTTCCTCTTGAGACGTGGCCCAGCAGGGTCAGTCTCAGAAGCAAGGTCCGTTTCACCCGAAACGAAAGCAAGGTAGGTTTCGCCCTCAAGTCAGATAATAGAAGTTGAAGCCAAGAAAGGCTAAGTAAGAACAGCATCACCAACGGAAGCAAGCTCTCCTGCCCATTCCTTTTTAGAAGTCTCACCCGCGGGAATCTGCTGATTAGGGAAATTGTTGCATGGGAGCGTGTCAAGTGCGAGATCGGTTCGTACGTCTAGTCAATCCCGGCTTTCGAGCCAACTAAGTAAAGAGGCCTACCAATCCTGCCATCCACTGAAAGAACTGCCCTCTTTCTAGCCTTATTATCAACAGGGTTCGCAGAAAGGAATGACTCCTCAAGAAAGATAATAATCTCAGAAAGATCAAATCATTCTTTAGAAAGTAGGTAGGTGTACTTTTTGTCCTGTCCGAAAGACTAAACAGTCTCGAGAGTTAGAGAAGTAAGTTCAGTTTCATCCGAAACAGAATAAACATCAAAAGGAGATCTACGTGAGCTAGCCATTCAGTTGGCTTGGGAGGGATTTCTTTCTGTGAAAAGGTCATTTGTTCGAGAATCAAGATCTGCTCGAGAAGAAAGAGCAGACGTCGATCCAAGTTGAAAAGGCGCGGAGCTCCATCAGTTGATTCCCGATTTAGAGCCGGACCCCGGTATAAGTTCCAATTCAGAAGTGGCGTGAAAGCTAAAGTACGAAAGCTCTAGTAATAGCAGTTTCACCCGACCCGAAACCAAGGGAAGTTGGCCTTTCAGTTGCACCCGCTGAAAAGACAGACCCAAAAGCGAGGGCAGTTTCCTTCGCTGAAGCTTCCCATTCAAGTTTCGGAGTTGGATCCGCGAAAGCCCCAGTTGATAAGTCTTTGGTTGAAGGCTCCACTGAAGCTGCATTTGCTGTATCCACCAGGGAAGAAAGATCCGAAACGAACCCTCTTTCCTCAAGTTTAGGAGTTGCATCTGCTGCTAAGAAAGATCCAAAAGCGAGGGAATCGGGAGAAGTGGAAGCCGCATCCAAGTCTCTTCCTCTCGCAAGGTCAGTTACATTCTCAGTCTCTTTTGCCTTAACTTAAATAAGGGAAGTCAGATAGGTTGAACCCGAAACTCAAGACCGAGAGGTTGAATCCGCAGTGGATAAAGTTAGAGAAGTCAGATAGGTTGAATCCGCGGGAACCTCACCTGAAAGTAAGAGCTTAAGCCTAAAAGTAGGGGAAGGAAGGTCAGTTTCCGCCCTTCTTGCGGGAGAAGTTGCATCTGAAACTAAAGACTTCGCAGTTTAAGCCGAAAGTGAAGTTGACTCCCCTCTTCGATATGTGGAATCCTCCAGTTCAAAAGGAGATGTGCCCTCTAGGTCTAGGCTAGCTCTTCTTGAAGTTCTGTCTTTCCGGAAGTAAGGGAATGAATCCGACCGGGTACGGGTAAGGGCTCCTTCCAGGGAAAGACTTAACAGTAAATAAAGTGAGAGAGGAAGGATCAGTTCGAGAAGAAAGAGACGAAACAAAATACTTAGAAGAAAGATCTGCGGGAAGCAGTTTTCTCGCCGGAGTTGAGTTAGTGGTTGTTCCAGGGGAAGTTTAATCTGCAACTGAAAGGGAAGTTTTTTCATCTTAAAGTTCAAGTTGAGAAGTAGGCTTGAGGGCCGAGACCCTTCCCGTTTAAAAGAAGAAAGCAGCTTTGGCAGCTTTTGGGCTTGAAGTGGGTTCACCCAGGAAAGTAGATCACGAAGAGGTGGCTACCGATTCCTCTTTTGAAGTCTCACCCGAAAGAATAAGATGAGAGGTAGAATCCGAAACAGAAGTTTCATACGAAATAAGAGTTTCGGCGCCCAAGCCTTATTCTAAAACAAGATTTCCGGGAGAAGTTACATCGGGAGGTAAATCAAAAGTGGAAAATAAGAAAGCTGCCGCTAACGCATTTCTTTCTGTTGTCCCCGCCTTTCTAATATCAGGTCATCCACGCCTGTTCGGGTAAGATAACATCCCTTTTTTACTGCTTTGATAGTGGGATCCGCTAAAAAGTCTCTGTTTTCAGAAGTTTCGGAAGCTGCTTTCTCGCCGGACTTTAATTTGCGGTTCCCTGCTCTATAAAGGGCAGTGGATTCCGTCTTTCTTTCCGGAGTTCCAAGTTAAGGATGGATTGAGGTCAGCCCCAGTTTCACTCTTTTTGGTTGAAAGGGTTAAGGCATAAATTCCTGTCTCCCCGAAAGGAGAAGCGGGAAGGAAACCCTCGGGCCTGTCTCTTCGCTAAGCAGCGGTCAACTGAACACAAAGAAAGGAAAGCGTACCATTCCTATTTACTTAAGGAGTTTCATCCACCGGAGTAGTTTAGTTAGAAACGAACGCCTTTGAAGTTGAATCAGCAACAGAAAGAGAAAAAACGGGAGCTTCAGCTAAGTCCTTCATTACTGCTGTTCCTGAAGGGATTGGTATTATTGGTTCCGCTGCCGCTGTTATCTCTGTTGTTTGAACTCCCGGGTACCCGAAAGCAAAGGAAGTTCGATCGCTAAAGTCAGATCGGTTTGAAGTTTACTCCTCTTCAGAAGTTGAGGCAAAAAAGACTGGCTTTCCTGCCTTTCCAATAGCAGTGGGTTCCGCAAGGACTTCTAGCATCAACTATGGGTTCGGGTTCAGGATTGAGTTCAGCTCAAGTTGAAAAGGTGGGATTTCAGGCCTTTTCTGAGGAGATAAAGTCCGGAGATCCAGGCTAAGCGGCAGCCTTGGCTTGTCTTGAAGCTTATAAGGCCGTTGCTTCTTTTGGAAGGTGAGTGGATTCCTCCTTTCGACCTGGAGGGGAAAGAGGCTTTTTAGCATTTGCAAATCCGAAAGCCGTGGGAAGTGGATTTGCATCCCCAACTTTAACAGTTGAATGGGCATAAACAAGTGGCGGATGGAGTGAAATCCAAAGTTCCAGAGAAGAAGACAAGTTGAACAGAAGAAGTGCCGAGGGCTCGCGGAATTAAATACGTTTCTTGCTGCTCCCGGGACTTAAGAGAAATAGGCTTCGGCCGCCGGAGGAAACCCCTAGTTTTAAGGTTTTTGTCCATCTTTCCGCGAATCCGCGCCGCAAGGGAAGCAAGAGTTCCTATGTTAGCAAAAAGAGGCGCCGGTTTCAGAGATTAGGGCTCTTTCGCCCGTCCGCAAGGCAAAGATGAAAGGTCAACGGAGATGTACGAGGGGCTCTCATTCCATTAGTGGGAGGAGCTTCTTAGGTTAGGTAAGTGACATCCGCGCTAGACGAATCAGTAGCCTCAGCCCCAGTTGACAATTGGTTTGGCTTGAATTCCTGTCCTGAGGCGAGGAAAGCCTTCTTTCTTTCCGAATGAACATCCGCTGAAGCGAAGTAAATAATTACTGTTTTAGGTATTTGGATTGCTCTTGTTGGAGAAGCTACATCCGCGGGAACCTCACACGATGAGATAATTTTCACCCCGGAGGGGTCGTAATTCAATCAACAGTTCCAAATAAGAAAGCTGCCGCTAACGCATTTCAAACTCTTGTTCTTTCTGCCCTTATATCTCTTGCCTTTCCGGTAAACCGGCCCTACCCTTAACAGAAAGAACTGTGGGCCGCCTTAGAAGTTTACTCCTCAACAGAAGAAAGAGGTAAGCCACTAGACTCAAAGTAGATCCGCGAGGGGCTCTCATTACTGTTTAGGCGTAGGATCCGCTGTCTTTCCTCAGTGGAAAAGGCGAGAATTGAACAAAAGCGAGGGCGAAGCTCGACTTTTCAACTGCAGGACGCCCGAAACCACAAACCTTGAAACTGGAATAATGGTAGCTCGCCTCCCGCTTCCTTGATCTGATCACAAAAAGAGCTTTGTCTTCTGGAGCGGGGTTTACTTCATCTTTTTATCCTCCGGCTCGAAATCCGGAATCAACTTACCGGCCGCATAAACAATAACTCTTTGAAATGCGGCAGGGCCAGATCTTTTTCTGGTCTAGGCCCAAAAGCCTTCAATCCAACCCTTTTAAACGTTTTCGGAAGAAACTTATTGAACAGGCCCTGGAAACGGCGGATCCCACTTCTCCGGCACCCACTCTCTTTTCAGCTGATTCAGATACTGACCCACGAACGGTCTCAAGCCAGGCATAAACAAACCTTGACTTGAGCCGCCACCAAAAACTGAAAGAAAAGCAGCTTCACCAACAAGAGTTTTCTCTGCGGCTGAACCCAGAACTGAAACCCCACACTTTGCAACTTTAGGAAAGACAGGAAAGGCCGCTTAAGCGGATGTTTATTCGGGATCGGATGAAACTCACTTTGCTTGAGAGATCGAAAAGTATTTCGTTGAGGAGGAAGAAAGAGATTTAGCTTCTCGCCGTCTAAACTTGAATTGAAAGGGGTTTGAAAGCCAGTCTTCTTTGTTTATTCCCCTGGGGATGGGAGTTCATTTAAATCCGAGGAAAGAAAGTTAGTTTTTTCGGACTGTAGGAGATGAATCGTTACATTCCAGTTTTGAGGCGATGTCTTTTTGTCAGATTCCATTCAATCCCCCGGGTTTCACCCGGAAGTGAAAAAGGAGAAGAAAGATAAAAGCGGAGGCCCTTTACTTTCTAAGACCAAGGAGAGAAAGAGCTTCCGCAAGGGAAGTTCCATCAGCAGTCTCTTTTGTTGTAGAAGTAAGAGAGGTTACATACGAAACTCCAGACTTAACAGTTGCATCCGCTGAAAAGTCTCTTTTGTAGAGAGAGGGGGTGGTGGACTGGACATCAAAAGGATTAGAGTTTGTCACTGAACTGGAAGAGGTTCGATTCCTCTTTGATGTGGTTAAGCCAAGAGCTTAGTAAGAGTAAGGTCCGGAGCGGTCGTCGCAGAGCTCGCTAGCATCGTAACCTCACAGGGAGCGGCATCAAAGGTTCATACTTTTTGGGTTGGCAGGAAAGTATGTTAAGTCAGAAAGGGTTCGGGTGAGGCTCCGAAGAAAGCCTTTTTCTTAGTTTAGTGGCTCTTTCCTTTCGCGAAAAAAGAAGTGATTCAAAGCGCGAAGAAGCGGTGCCGGCCTTCTTGCTTTCCCTATTCATCTTCTCAACTGAAAAGCGAGACCGGCGCGCCAAAGGAAGATTCTTCCATTGAGGTCGGGTCCTTAACAACTTTTTCTCAAAGAAAAGAGAAAAAGAGCTTCAAAGCTGAGATAAAGAGGAGAGGAAGGCGGTGGACTCGTTCTAGCGCCTTTGGCTTTCCTAAAAACAAGAAGATTTGAACGAGCGGAAAAAGGGATTGAAGCAAAAAAGACCCCGGCACAAAAACCTTGCTAAAGAAAAAGGAATCCCCTGCCACAGCATACCCGGGTGTTGTACCATCCCACTTAGTTAGCTCTTGTACTTGGATCAGTTGGCGATGCCGTTAAAGCAGTTGCTGTCGATGCAGGTGAAAACTCAGATAAAAGAGTTGCTGTCGATGCAGTTGTCGCTTCTGCTTTGGCTTCCACGGGGGAGTCAAAAGCCTATAGGGAGGGGGAGGCTGCTCTTAGAGCGGAAGTTGCTCTTCCCCTCGGGTCAAAGTACAAGGGACCGGGCTTACTTAGTCTTTTTTTGAATATCCTCTCGCGTCTAGCGGGGAGTCAATCGGTATTGGCGCGGCTCGTAAGCAGAAAGATTTGAAGCGCGAGATTGAAGCGAGTTTTATATATTCAAAAGTCAAGGGCTCTGGAACAGGGGGGGCGAGAGCCTTAGCTGGTGGGAGACGGGGCTGGTAAAAGAGTGATTGGCGCTCTTGCTTTCACTGAACTAATACACGTTTTGATCTTTACCGCTACGTCTATGAAGGGAAGTCTTACGACGCCAGAAGCGCGCGTCTATGTTGATATTTATCTACTATGATCCTTCTTACTTGAAGGGCTGCTACACATAGCTCCTACCCCTTCGACCTTGCCAGGAAAGCTTGTAGTGAATGAAATTCAATATAGAGCTTTTTGTACTCAATTGAGATTCCACTCACCTATAATAAGAAGTGGCTCATTCAAAAGTCTTTGCAGAAGGAACCGTCCTTTAAAAGGGTTGCCTTTTCAGGCGAATTGGTATAAATCAATCCTAGTGTTCTAACTCCGCAGCGAAAGAGCTGAAGCGAAGCTTTGTTCGATCTTCAAGGGTTTCAGGCGGTTTGGTAAGGAAGGGCTTTCTAGCTTTTAGAAAGATGAATTTCTCTTGTAGTAGATGCGGGCGAGAATGTAATTGATCGAGATCCCATATAAAAAAGGGATGCTCTGGGACCTGGGACCGAGATTCCAATGGGCTCCAAAGTAAGTGCACGAGTCTTGAAGAACGGGAAGGGGAGTGCGTTTCGAGGGGGGTCAGTTCCTTTTTTTGGAATTTCATTTCGAAATATCAACTAAGATAAGAAAGCTGCAGCAGGCAAAGTCAAAGTACAAGGGCTTTACAAGACCAAGAAGGAAAAGAATACATTTTCAAGGCGGCCTTTTTTCAAAACAAAAAGATTGCGTGGATGGGAGCTTAAGTCAGCTTCCGTTTAGCATCGAGTTTCACTAGTCTCGGTGCGCACAAGAAAAAGAAGAGAAATTGAACCCGTCTCCATGAAAGGAAAGGGGGAAATGCCAGGCTTAAAGGAGCTGGTGAGGGCTTTGTCAGAAAAAAGAAACCCTGTCCCTGAACCTGAATCTCCTGAACCCACTGAAATAGCTATTCTCAAGGCAAGGGCCATCAAGCAGCAAAGGCAAAGACCTTTTCAACTAAACTTGGACTCAACTACGATACATATTCGTACAAAAAGCAAGAAAGCAAACACTTTTCACCGAGAAAGGAATTTCTTCCTTCTATTCTAGCCCTCTCTTCTTGGATGAAATTGCTCTTAGATGGGCCCTTTCTTTCTTTAGAGACTTATAAGCGGCCCTCGCCTTTTAATATTTTATTCCACGAGAAGATTGATCGGAAGATCACTTATCTGGGCTCGCTCCCTCTTTTTATTCTGGTTTCGGGGAGTAGCCTGTTACAGATACTACTTTTTCTTTTTAGCTTTTGAAAGCAGTTCGTCATAAATTCTATGACTCTCTATGTAGTAGCGACTTTGGAATCGAATCATCCATGGCGAGTGGTATCGTATAATAGAATAGGCTCGTCGTCTCTTTCCTGTTGATGCGACGCGACGTCGAGATAGAATTGAATATCTTAAGATAAGAGAAGAAAGCTGTTAGCCTAGGGCAGATCCCAGGTATGCTTAAAGGTATCCGAGTTCACAGGTGTAGTTGCGTGTACTTTATCCACTTTTTCGTCGAGATTGGGTTGGTCTTCAGGTGAACAAGCTCCATCGCATATCTGCTGTTAAAAAGACATCTCAATAAGAGCTTTTAGGGGCTTTCATCCAACTCGAAATATCATAAGTGAATAAGTGAGTGAGATTGGATTCTAGACTCGATTAGATGTTTGGTATGCCAGTAGCGTAGAGAAGTTATACGAAGCAATCTTCTTTCATGTGATCTAGTTCCTTATTCTGTCGAGATTCCGTTGGTGTGTCCCTAGCCTTCGTCTTCTCTATCTCTTCTTATTACAAGCTTAACCCGAAGGGGCGTAGCCTATCCCTTCTTTCTTCAACCCGAGCCTTTCACTTCTTAAGAAGACTACCCATTCCTACTACCGGAGAAAGCAATTCTAAATTTCTTCTTACTGCTTCTTGTTAAAGCAGCTTTCTGTTACATTCTTTCTCGAAATATCGTAAGTATAGTTGTTATTGTTCTTTCCCCTATGTGTTGAGCTAGAAGCTGTTAACAAGTGACTCTTTTTCATTCTCTCTAGATGGGTGTTCAGTGGCTATCATCCTTCTCGACTGTCTATTCTAGACTTCAATCTCATGAGAGGGAGTTCCTTTCGGACTTCAATAAGTGCAGAGAGTAGAGCGAATCTTAGTAGCTAGATCGAAACCTACGCTTATCTCATTTGTGTACTTATTCTCTCTTTTAGTAGCGGCTTAATTCACTCGGTGTATTTCTTCATTTTGAAAGTTCTGTTAGGTTCTTAGTAGCAGCTTAATTCACTCGGTGTATTAAAGAACTCGGTGTCTTAATAATTTAGTGCATTTATGAAATTATATAACCCTTTCTTTTGAACCTTGTCAATGATCGAACATAATCCTATGACTCCTTGTTTACCACAATCCCTTCTTTCATAAAGCACCTTTTGGCGGAGGTTTCTCGTTACCCTTCGGCTTCTTATCCTTCGTCTTCTTAACCTTATCCTTCTTTCCCTTCGGCTTCTTATTCTTTGTCTTATTAGTCTTGTTTACTTTCGTGTTCTTCGTCTTATTCTTCTTGGTAGGTTTCTCCGTTGGTGATTCAGTTCGCATCACAGGTTCCTCAGTCTTCTTCTTATCATCAAAGTGTTCTTTCATCTCTTTGTATCTCTGGTCAATCTCTCTTGATTGCATAGATAATTTCTCATTGAGATTTTTCTTTTCAGTCTGTAGTTGTCTGACTACATTTTTGAGTGATTTGATGATTTGTTTTCCAATGTGATCTAGGCAAGACAAGTCAACGATCTCAATTGGATCAGTATCCACCCAGGCATCTCCGTGATATAGTGGTATCCTCTTGGTCCCCAGCTTAATCCCAAGATTGACAAATGTCTTTTTCTTGATGATGTTAAGAGTGTGCCAATCAATCCGGAAGTTGGCTTCCACCGGTACCTTTTCTGTACGAGATAGGTCCGCGTACTGTGACTCAAACCATTCTGGATTTACCAGGTATTTCGCTGGTCCCTTGTGCTTGAGTACATTGTTGCCATCTATTGCGATGTAGTAATAGGATTTCGGTGCTAAAAAGTATCCTTTCATGACTCTGTCCTCTAGCTTAAACTTACCTAAGACAGAAGAAGAAATCACTTCATTAGGTAGTGGCTGACCAAGCACAACTGAGTCTGTGTCCGTGTAGTAGCAGTCCTCTCTTGAGATATAAGGGTACATATAGATCCTAGCAGAGGCAGTGATCGCAGCAGCTAGTTGGACTGCAGAGTTCTTCGGTGGGTTCCAATAATCTTCGCCTGTCCCGGTATTGCTATGGTAGGCAACGATGTAGTTGTTCTCGCTAAGCATATCACCGAATATCAACTCACTATGCCTGATCAAATGTTTGTATCGATCTTCATCGCAGACCTCGGTTGTCGTGCTTTTAGGGTTAATGCCAAATCTACCGTATAGCGAATTCATAAGGATCTTGTACACATAGGCAAAGGCCTCATTTCCTGAGATCCTTGCCTCTAACCTACTCTCAAAGAGTGAGCTAACAAAGTCCCTGAATGGGCTTTCCATCCTCTCAAAGAGGTAGCCTGAGATTGGGAGCACAGTGTAGCCTATGCCTCTTGCATACTTTAACTCCTCGCTATAGTAAACTCCAACAAATTCCCCGGTTGGAAAGATGAGAGTGTTATTCTTGTCTCGATAGGGTAGAAAGGGCTTCTTGATAGTATTCGGACATACCACATATGCCTCAATAAAGCCAAAGATGCTATCTAAGTCCTTGCCTTCCAGATTTCCATGCCAGACTGGCACACCACCAGGCATTGGAAATTCCTTCATTACAAAGGGATAGAGAGAGTTCACATCGTAGTAGTATAGGTCCAAGCCATATGGCTTGTATGCATCTGTATGACCACCGTAGTAGGCACGCCTTATAAAGCTGTCTTCATTCTTGTTTGGGATGTGGATTGGCCAATTAGAAGCATCGTAGTATTTCATACGAAAGATGCTTAGAGCCAGTGAGGGAAGGGTTATCTTGCTTTCTATGTCCACCTTGTATAGCTTCCAATATATCTCTTGAGCTTGTTGCATTACACCTCCTAGGAGAAGGATGTCCTGCTTCATATAGTCTATCAAGCTTTTTTTCATACTTTCCAGATTTGACACTCTCACCTCTTCATATGGGATAGAGCCTTTCGGGCCTAGACCCGGGCATAGATTCTTAGCTAGGGCGCTCAGTTTGCCTGGGAGTAGATTCAATGAGTCTCTGAAGCGGAATAACATCTTCTTACCAGAATAGACAGCTAACTCGTAAAGCCTATTGTTCCTCATCAGTGGTTTGAGCTTGTAGCTCTTGTGATGACATGCTAGGTGCTTAAGCAAGAGAATTCCATCAAATCTAGAGAAGTTGTGGAAGTAAATAGTTAAAGTTGATTGTTCTTGTCTAACAATCGTTGATATCCTTAATACCAAGTCATAAAGTACCTTAGTACTCTTTTCTTCCTTTGAAGAAAAGATTATAGAGTAGTCTTCACTGAAGTAGGTATCAATCATAAGAGAAGAGATCTCTTCACCGGGACGAACCAGCATGAGACCAGCAGCATAAGGCTTATGAACGTTATCGATCAGGATAGTCTCGGTATCGGCTACAATGAATGGTTTAAGCTCAGTGCGAGATGGTTTGAGTGCTGTGATATGGGTTGGATAGCTACGCTTACGATATCTGATCTCTCTTGCTGTTATTGGCTCGACCTCACTCAATCCGGCTTGAATGATTGAAGAAAGTGAGCTATCTCTCTCATCTGAAGATAGGGATGGCCTATCCATCTTTTTGCCGTCCATATAGACTCGGATCATGACTCGAACTATATAATCTCCGTCGTAGATTTCTGCATATTTCTGAATATATCTCGATATATGAGCATAGATCTCACTTTTTGGAATTAACTGACAATCTTGAGTTGTCAAGGGGATAGCTGGACCTAGCGTAAATGAGATCTCCTCTCCGTAAGATCGCTTCATGGTAAAGGAAATTGTGAACTTACTGTAACCAGAAAAGGATGGATAAGAAAACTGGATTAAGAGATCCATGATCACAAGACTGAGTAGGTCAATCTCGTTAACAAGAGGGTAAGGCTCGAAGAAGTGATGCGAAGCAATGATTAACCCTGGATGCGGATCTTGGTGTGTTGTTCGTTCAATCTTTTGATACAAGCGATTCAATAAATGTCCTGTAGTAGCGCTGTCTGTGGTGTATGCCATCATTTTCTTCTTCATTTTAATAGTGTACGCAGTAATATGGGATTTCTTCACTTCTTCTTTTTAGCTTTAACTTGAATTTATCCCACTTTTCCTCATGAGCTTGCCAACAAACCCTAGGGTTAGGGGATTTCAAATCACCGCATACATTACGAGTATAGTCCTCGTAAGAGGTCAGTATTCCTGAGATCCTTTCTTCCCAAGTTGCCATCATCTTCTTGCTTATCTTCTCAGGTACATTAGCCTTTAAGTAATTATGAAGCGTCTCTTTTGAGATTACCTTACGGGCAAAGTAACCCTCAGTAGGTCCATCTGACTCCCCTTTTACAATAGGTTTAATAACATTCATATAGATGAACTCGTTGATGATTGAAAGTGGAGGGCCCATATTACGAATGACGTTGCTATAAAACAATGGTATATAACTGCTATATTGAGCTGTAGTTATAAAGTTGTCGTGTACTGTGTATATAGGCGCACCCGTATCAAGCATCTCTTCTACTACACTCATTGCAATATGGGCATCCCTCTGATGGATGAAGTTGACGAAGGTAGAGATTTCAGTCTTCCTACGATCTCTCTTAGAAGAAGAAACTCTGAGAGTTACCCGACGCCTCTTCTTATGAAGACTATCATAAATCCATATATTTATGGCATCCATTATCATATAATCCTGTACCGTGGTAAAGTAAGGAACTCTATAGAAAACTGGGCAATCCCTAGCAGACGCGATCCAGCCTATATGGCGGATCAACCGGATCAGGCATTCCATGCTATGATATTTAGTCCTCCAGAACTTAAAGCAGACAGAGGCAACAGCGAAGCATTCTTTATGAGTGATGAAGTGAGAGAGATGGTCTTTGAGATCGCTGGCCGTGCTCATTAAAGTTTTGCCATAGATAATAGGCATAAAGATACCTTTCACTATCTTACGAGTGAGGAGATTGTTAACTATCGTTGATAGATTCTGACTCAGTTCTTCTTTCATGAACTCCTTGAGCTCTTCGAGGATGAAAGAATAAACATCTTTGATTTGACCATCCGAAGATGGGATGAGATTCGTTCTCTTAGCCAAGGTTTCATCTAACAAGAAATAACTCATGATCTGATATGCACTCGAAGAGGCGTCTTGGGTAATAGGGAGGCTCTTTGTCTGCATTCCAATTAGATGGGCGAGGAACTGAAAGGGGCGTTTAGCCTCCCGAGCTAACACGATAGGATTCTTACTGATCCGCAATAAGTTAGGATCACACCACTTTATTGCCTCCTCGACAGAGTCGAAAGACTTGTAATGGAAGGCTGCTGCTGCAAAAGATGTAAACTTCTCTTTTTTATCCATAGATTTGGATTTTGAATCAGCAAAGACGATCAAGCTTCTTGCTAGATCACGCTCGTGGAAATGCAAGACCCCACAGCGGTAGATTCGACCTCGGAAGTCGAGAAAGGCAGGCAAATAAAAATTATAACCATTGTAGGCTATTGCCAGATTGATAATCAATTTCTCATAACGAGAACGCTGTATGTTCTTATATAAAGTATTTAACAATTCGTTAAAGCTACATAATTGGCTAATAACAGCATCCTTCATGTAAAACTCTCTAAGTAAGGAAGATACATCTTTGATATTTATAGAGGATAGAAAGATTGGCATGAGATATCCATTTTCAACTAATGAGTCCTTATTCTCTTGAATAAAGCTCAACCAATCACTGTTGATTCGAAAGGCCTGACACTGCAGCTTGTTCATTACAGAACAAAGCTTCTCGCAATTATCCCTTCTGCCAATATCAATATAAAAATTATGAATGTTACCGGTACTTAACAGGCGGTAACGATCATATATTTCCCCAGTTGGACCACTTAAGTAACCCCCAGAGAGATCGGACAGGGTTCTAGGTTGTTTACCCGCTGGGCAGGCACTCGTCCAATCGAGAGGTTTGCATACCATAGGAAGGTTGAGCTTGATCGGTAGTAATGATATATCAAAGTTGCAGACTGCGTAGAGATGGCTTGGAAGAAAATAATCTCCTTTCTTCTTCTGCACTCGAACAGTACCGTTCAAATCATTCATTAAAGTGATCAATTTCCTAGCCTCCATGAATTCAACTAAGCAGGTACCGATTGGATACATCAGCTCCAATTTAGATCTTTTCTTCCTCTCCTTACCTGACTGAACTTGAAAAACTTCATCCGTGGCCATAGAAAATGGTTTTTTATTTTTACACCGGCGGAATTTTAATAATGAAGCTTGCATCCGGACACTAGACTCGAGTTGTTCAACCAAAGAAGGAATACGAATTAATGAGTTACATTCAATTGCGTGAAAAAGCATACCTAGTACATGAACTATTAATGCCTCAATCGTATATTGACCGAACTCAGAAAGCAAGTCATTATCAACCTTTTCGCCTAACCTAGCCTTGAGATAATCCTTTGCACTTTCTTCATTCTTCCTGATTAAGATTTTAATTATGTTGGGAACTGTCTTAAAAAGAGATTCCTCATCGAATAATATAGTCAGGTCCTCAATTTCCATTTGGATCTGACGTAATTCATCTTCGCTTAATGGTAAGCTAGCTTTATTTTGATGCAAAATATCGAAGACTTCCTCCTTATACTGACCTGATTTAGTATTACTCCGTTGTCCACTCAAGTTAATCATATCTTCTGACAAAGAATTGTAAAAATCATTCCAAAACCTTATAAGTTCCATTTTGTCTTCATCTTTTCTCGGCAAATTCTCCAATGTATAAAAAACCCAATTTATGTGTGGCATGGCGTTCCTTTATTCTTAAAGTTTTTAGTAAAACTAGGGATTTTCCCAGCGATACTTCCCTATATAATCAGCTGGTGTCGCAACCCAGGACGATCAGTCTCATTTATACTTAACTCCAGCTATGAGAGGTCTAAGGTACAATGCCGAAGACATACAGCTGGAGAACGGCATTTAAGAGAGCTTTTTCCTGTTGTGAAGGTAAGTCTCTCTATCCTGGGATTTCCTAATGTGCCACTACCCAGTATAAAAGTACTGATCAATCCCTCTAGCATAAGAACTAGAGAACGACATCGGTTTTACTCTAAAGGGGGACAACATGATAGGAGTACTTTTTTGACTCTAAAGGGGGACACAATGATAGGAGTACTTTTATTCTTTCTTTTTTGCATTCCTTTTGAGGGGTTGGTACTACTGCCTTTAATAAGTCTCGATAAGAAGCTCCCTCTTAGCTAGTAGGAATAAGCTATGAAAGCATGGGAGCTGTTATCTATTTCTAGACGGAGAATTGATAGACGGAAACCGGTATCTCCTGTATGTGAATATCAATCCAATCTGGTTATAACTCAACTCCTTCTATCTATCCCTCTCTTTCCTGCCTTAGGATCGAATCCCTTCTTGAAAGCCTTCTTCCCTGATTCTGATACCAAGTAAGGAAGAAGATGGTCAACCTCTCTTGCCTGATATTCTTCTTTCAGATAGATAGTATTCTACCTTTCCTATCCGAGTAGGAAGCTATTCTACTATCTGAGTAGCGGACTATCTTGTGTCTTAATTATTTGTAT